CCTCAGATTCATACTAGAACCACGATGATTTAATCAAGCAAAGCCTCAAGCTAAACTCAAAGGTTCTCTGAGTAAGAACCGTTTGATGATCACTTATTCAATGAATGGATGTAATAACTCAACAAAATCTAGAGAAACATTTGTCCTTTGTTCAAACTGAAAGAAGAAAAATCGTTTGATTTAGGAAATACCTATTTGAATTTTTTTTTGAGTCCGGTTGCGAAGTCTGAATAGTAAATAGTAGGTATGAATCATAGTTCAAATATTTCTTTTCTTGATCTATTCTATATATTCCGTGCTCCAGATACTAGAATAAATATCCGACGAGGTAGAATCATCTTGATAGAGATGACAGGCCCATTTTCTGTATTATCAATAGGATCAATTATAACAAGTCACACACTCATATTCCGGAAATACCGAAACAAATAAATCTCACGGTCGAACTACCAGAATGGTCTAGAAATCCGAGTCTTTCTTAAGTAAAGTAATTTTTTTGATTGAAAAACTAGGACTTTATAGTTTAGTTCTTATGAACCTAACTCATTGAAATTCCATCCAGTAAAACGGAAGAATTATAAATTTCCAAAATAATAGATAGGAATATCGCAAATAGAGCCATTGCGACCCCCATAAGTGGTGTAGTCCCCCAGCCCGGTGCTACTTTACCATATTCCGAATTCAATGGTTTCAATAAATTCCCTACAGTAGTTCGTCTTGGCCCAGATCTAGAACTACCCTCAACGGTTTGTGTAGCCATAAAATACTATTCCTTGGTTGAGATCTGTTGACTTTGTATACCATTCCGTTGTAGTTGTAAATAAACGATCTTATCGTAGATCCATTGTGATCTTGAAATTATCTAAAAATGGAAACAGCAACCCTAGTCGCCATCTCCATATCTGGTTTACTTGTAAGCTTTACTGGGTACGCCTTATATACCGCTTTTGGGCAACCCTCTCAACAACTAAGAGATCCATTCGAAGAACACGGGGACTAGTTGAAGTAATGAGTCTCCCATATTGGGAGGCTCATTACTTCAATTGAGATAATGAAAAATTATTTCATTTTTTTAGTTTTAGTCGGAACCTTAGGCGGTTCTCGAAAAAAGATAGCGAAAAAAATTATCCCTAAAGTCGAGACTAAAAGGAATGTATAAACCAATGCTTCCATAGATTCGATCGTGGTTTACAATTATAGCTTCCACACCTATTCATTTGGGATCATTTACCATATAAAGAAAAGTAAAGAGTCAAAGAATAAATGGTGATTCAAATCAAGATTTCTCCGGTACCTTATGTCAAATCAAAAAAAATAGAGGCGAAAGATACCAGAGAAATGTTGTATCAGACTACTTGTCTCCTTGTAGTTGGATCCCCAAGTTTTTGAAATGTTCCAAATTCCACTTGAGCATCCAAATCTGGATCAATACCAGCAAAAACATCTCTGAACAAGGTTCTAGCACCATGCCAAATGTGTCCAAAAAAGAAGAGCAAAGCAAACGTAGCATGCCCAAAAGTGAACCAACCCCTTGGACTGCTACGAAAAACACCATCGGATTTCAAAGTAGCCCGATCTAATTCAAAAATTTCACCTAATTGGGCACGTCTAGCGTATTTTTTTACAGTAGCAGGATCACCATAACTAACTCCATTGAGTTCACCACCATAGAACTCGACAGTTACACCTACTTGTTCAACACTATACTTTGATTCTGCCCTTCTAAAAGGAACATCGGCTCTCACAATTCCGTCTCCATCTACTAAAACTACCGGAAATGTTTCAAAAAAAGTAGGCATACGACGTACAAAAAGCTCGCGCCCTTCTTTATCTCTAAAGACGGGGTGTCCTAACCATCCAACAGCTATTCCATCCCCGTTGTCCATTGAGCCTGCTCTGAATAATCCCCCTTTTGCCGGATTATTACCAATGTAATCATAAAAAGCTAATTTTTCGGGAATTTTAGACCAAGCTTCCGATAAACTCAGATTTTCGGCTAGTCCGGCGCTAACTCTTCGATATATTTCTTGCTGAAAGTATCCCTGATCCCACTGATAACGAGTGGGACCAAATAATTCGATTGGGGTAGTTGCTGAACCATACCACATAGTTCCAGCAACAACGAAAGCTGCAAAAAAAACAGCAGCGATACTACTAGAAAGTACAGTTTCAATATTTCCCATACGTAATCCTTTGTATAGACGTTGAGGCGGACGGACACTAAGATGGAATAGACCTGCTAATATGCCCAATGTACCCGCTGCAATATGATGAGAGGCTATTCCTCCCGGAACAAAAGGATCAAAACCTTCCGCGCCCCACGCTGGATTTACAGATTGTACTTTTCCAGTTAGTCCATAAGGATCGGACACCCATATTCCAGGACCATACAAACCTGTTACATGAAATGCGCCAAAGCCAAAGCAAGCCACCCCTGAGAGAAATAAATGAATTCCAAAGATCTTGGGCAAATCCAAAGAAGGTTTTCCCGTACGCTCATCACAGAATATTTCTAGATCCCAATACACCCAATGCCAGATAGCTGCCAAGAAGCACAAGCCAGAAAACACAATATGTGCCCCTGCAACACCTTCATAACTCCAAATACCCGGATTCGTTATAGTTCCTCCTGAAATACTCCAACCACCCCACGAATTGGTTATTCCTAAACGAGTCATGAAGGGTATAACGAACATACCTTGTCTCCACATTGGATCAAGAACAGGGTCAGAGGGATCAAAAACCGCTAATTCGTATAGAGCCATCGAACCGGCCCAACCAGAAACTAGAGCTGTATGCATTATATGGACAGAAAGCAATCGACCGGGATCATTCAATACGACAGTATGAACACGATACCAAGGCAAACCCATGGAAATACCCCTTTATCAAAGATAAATAGACACTATGTCACCTTATTTTATCGCATTGTAAAGGACTATACTATGTACCTAAGTACCTAACCTTTTCAGCGGATTCTGTATGAGAAAGAGTTAATATTTATTCCGTTCCATTGAAAATAACGGAACAATTCTGTTCATAAGAACAAAGAGAAGCAGATCTATTCTATACCCGATAAGTACCAATACGCAATGGGAGAATTGGTCCCATTTTGTGGGAACGAATGCATAGATACTTGTTTATCATTCGAACGATCGATTGCTCCGTTCGTTAAAATTTTTCTTTATTCATTCTATCTTACTCTATAAACCTTCCAATCAATCTATCTAGAAAATAGAATAAACAGAAAAAAGGATGAAGACAATAAACCCATTGTTACGTTTCCATATTAAAGTGAAGTATAGTACTTAATTTTTTTTTTCTTTAATTTAATGCCCATTGGTGTTCCAAAAGTACCTTTTCGGAGTCCTGGAGAGGAAGATGCAGTTTGGGTTGACGTATAGTGCGACTTGTCAGACATATTGGGTCATATGGGATTTACCCGTTCTCTCCCCCGATCGAGATATCCTCTGTTTCGCCCAAGAAATATTGTATTGAGATTGAGTGAACCATCAATCATTTGGAGCGTGAAGTACAATTAGATCAATTTATATTGGGGATCAATATTATCAATTAGAAGAATTTATGGTTGACTTGGACTGATAAAATAAAGTATCCAGGCTCCGCTCAGAAAATACCAAATTGGTAACAAATTGATAATATATGTACGATTACCACTTATATCATAAACGATTCTTATACTTACTATAGGAGCGATCTCAAACTGCCAACCAATGGAGTAGTATGATGAATACATCGAATAGTTTGGAGAAGACATGAAACAAATTGAAAAAGAAGTCGTAACAAAAAAAAGTGGTACTGAGATCATTTGCCCTATATGTACAAATAGAATTCGGGCAGATCTTTTCCCGGAGTAGAACAAACATGAACCTAAAAAAATTGAAAGGGCCCATTCAGTAACAATAAAATGACATCGTGATTTGAATCTCGATGAAACAATACATCAATGAGAGGTTAGTTCAATAAGTTCAGTAAATTCTTTTTTTTTATAGGTAAGGGAACAAAAACTCATCTTATGTTTTTTGAAAAATAGAAGAAGAAAACCCCCTTCATTAGAAAAAGAAAAACCTGTTACAGAAAAAAAAAAAAAAAAGAAATAGAACTGGAATCGACACATTGATTCTTTTTTTTTCGCAATTTTATTTTTTGAACCGTATGCATCCAAAGGTGCACGTACGGTTCCTAAGGGAACCAATTTTGTCCTAATCAACCGACTTTATCGAGAAAGATTACTTTTTTTAGGACAAGAAGTTGATAGCGAGATCTCGAATCAACTTGTTGGTCTCATGGTATATCTCAGTATAGAAGATGATACTAGGGATCTTTATTTATTTATAAACTCTCCCGGCGGATGGGTAATACCAGGAATAGCCATTTATGATACTATGCAATTTGTGCCACCCGATGTGCATACAATATGCATGGGATTAGCCGCTTCAATGGGATCTTTCATTCTGGTCGGAGGAGAAATTACCAAACGTCTAGCATTCCCTCACGCTTGGCGCCAATGAGTTTTTTTATTTGAAAAAAAAAAAGGAAGACTATGCCTTCCCATATTGAATATGAATAATAAGTAATAATAGCATGGCACTTCGAGCTCGATATGAGCAAACCATTATTGTTTTTTTCATAACATGAGATTTTACGTCGAGATAGTAGTATGAAACAGAGGTCATTTCGGATTTGATCTTATGTGTCGGGGGTACATTTCAGCGTCACAAACCATTCTTTTCCACACCAGAATTTTCTTTCTGATATTTATGTTATGAAAGAAAAAGTACAAAAATGAAAAAAAAAAAAAGATCATTTTTTTCCTTATTTGATCGTATCAGAAAGGAACTTTGGGATTGCTAAATCACAGACAAAATAAATATATAAAGCAACAGAACCATCATAGTATTTTTTTTACTCCTACGAAAGGAAGGGTGGTAAATGGATCATTCAACGATCTGGATCGGATGGATTCTATTTCTTTCTTCAATAGAATAGAAGAGAAGAAAAAGAAAAATTCCATTGTAGAGCCGTATGCACAAAAGATGCCTGTACGGTTGTACAATTCTATTTTTTTTCTTATATTTTTTTTATCCCTTACTTTAGCCCAATCATGCAAGATAGAAGAACCGTTCATGATGTTATATCAATATCATCAGGGTTATGATTCACCAACCTGCTAGTTCTTTTTATGAAGCACAAGCAGGCGAATTTATCCTGGAAGCGGAAGAACTACTGAAACTTCGCGAAACCCTCACAAAGGTTTATGTACAAAGAACGGGTAATCCTTTATGGGTTGTATCCGAAGACATGGAAAGAGATGTTTTTATGTCAGCAACAGAAGCCCAAGTTCATGGCATTGTTGATCTTGTAGCGGTCGAAAATGAAAATACTAGGGATTTCATGTAAATCCATTTCAAACCATAATTCGAATTTTCTGCGATTTGATATTGAATAGAAAAAAAAATTCATGATCAGCAATCATCAGGTTAAGATCGATCTAAACCAACCCATTCCATTCTAGAATTCTATATATACATACGAAATGCCAACTATTAAACAACTTATTAGAAACACAAGACAGCCAATAAGAAATGTCACGAAATCCCCCGCTCTTAGAGGATGTCCTCAGCGTCGAGGAACATGCACTAGGGTGTATGTGCGACTCGTTCAGATCATGAGTTCGAACAAATGAGACAATTTTACAGTATCAATGACCAGTACCAATGAATAGGATAGATAGAGAAGATCTATCATATACCTATATTGTGTTTGGAATTTATGGTTTACATTGGTGCAAATCCAATCACCTAGATTTGAGATGAAAAGCAATTCCCCATTGGGGGCAAATGGTTATCCATTAAGCGGAGGAAATGGTATTATAAGAAGCAAAAAGGTTATACTCCTATTCTTGAAAGAACGGACTAACAGGGTCAGCTACCTAGCCAACTTTCATAATTAAATGCCGTCACTGTATGGATAACTCTTATTGTGAAAAGAACTATTACTGTATAATTGATGGGTAGAGCCAAAGAGTGTGAACTATACAAGTTAACAATAACATTTGATAAAATGAAAGAAGAGGCTCCGGTGTATAGAGAGGACCTCACCGTTTAAAAAAAAAGTAACCATAGAAACGATGGAACCCACTATTTTTTTTATTTGGTATCGTTAGAATTTCTTATTTCCAGGTGAAATGCCTGGAAGGAATAAAAAATCGTGGTTGGGGAAAGTCATAGTAGCAAAAGCCATTGGAATTTATATTTTATATATCGGAATAATCCGTTTTGTTATTAATTGACGGGGGGTAAAGGATGACTGAAAGAAGAGAAATCAATTAGTTATTCATTAAGGTTTAATTTGATTCAATGACCAGAGTTAGACGAGGATATACAGCTCGGAAACGTCGAACAAAAATTCGTTTATTTGCATCAACCTTTATTGGGGCTCATTCAAGACTTACTCGAACGACTACTCAACAGAAAATGAGAGCTTTGGTTTCCTCTCATCGAGATAGAGGCAGGCAAAAGAGGGATTTTCGTAGTTTGTGGATCACTCGAATAAATGCAGTAATTCGTGAGAATAAGGTATTCTATAATTATAGTAGATTAATACCAAATCTGTATAAGAAGCAATTGCTTCTTAATCGTAAAATACTTGCGCAAATATCTATATCAAATAAGAATTGTCTTTACATGATTTCCAATAAGATTATCAAATAAAGGATATGATATTATAAAATATAATACAGAAATGATTGAAATTGAAACAGAATTCCCCGGAGAATGAACTCCGGGAAGATAGAATAAAAAAAATTAAGTAAGATAAGTAGTAGGAATGAACGAACATGTTTCAATAAAAAAAAAGATTTCTTCTTCCCCCATTTGTTATTTCTTATAACACAAGAAAAAAATCGGGATTCTAGGCCTTTTGAACAAAACATCAATCTGAGCTTGAGTTCCGATTGGAGTTTTGAGTCAATTGAGGAGTGTGTTTATTTATTTCTGGTTCTAGGACCAGTAGTTCTGGGGATCGACTCGGCTCTCTCAAATTGTTTCTCATTATTAAGAAAAGGTAACAAAGATAAAATACGAGCTTGTTTTATAGCAATAGTAATTAATCGTTGTTGTTTCAAGGTCAATTTATTCACCCGTCTAGATAATATTTTTCCTTGTTCACTAATAAATCGACTAATTAAACTCATGTTTCTATAATCGATTCGATCCCCCGATCCAATTGGGGACAAACGTCTACGAAAGGATCGCTTGTATTTACGAAAAGGTTGCTTGGATTTATCCATGGTTTATTCCTTATCTCTAAAATTCTATTTCTTTATTCATTTCAGATCTGACCGAAATAGGCTTTGATTCGCATCGTTTATATTATACATATCATATATAATACACATCATATGTATAGTATATATATATGAAAATTAAATCGGGTTTGATTTGTATTGTATATATTATGTATATTATATATGTTATATTATATATGTTAAGTTAAAAATGTTTATGTTAAGTTAAATATGTTAACTTAAATATGTTAAGTTCTTCCTCTTCCTGTTCCTTGGAAAGATCGCGCACACGTTCCGTTCCATCTATTTCTTTATTTCCCCATGAATCGTATGCTTGTGACAATAGTGACAAAATTTTCTCAATTCTAATCGACTGGATGTATTGTGTCGATTCTTTTGAGTAATATATCTAGAAATACCCGGCTTTTCTTTATTGACACCATTTCGGACACAACTGGTACATTCCAAAATAACTCTGACTCTGACATCTTTACCCTTGGCCATGAACCCCCTTTTGATTTGGATCGACTTAACTTCTTCTATTTTCGACCCGAACTGAAGAAGAATAAAAGAACAAAAAAATAAATAAGAAAATCAATAGAAGTTACTAACTTGAAATTAAATTTTCATTTCTAAAGCTAAAGATTTCGTTGTGTTGTATGTGTTGTAATTATATAATTACAATTAATATTAATAGAGTAATAGTAATAATTAATAATAAAGTAATAATTAAGTAATACAATTTCTTTCTAACTATCAATTATTCCTATCTTAAATCCCAATATTTCATTTAAGTATCTTCTTTCTATGCTATGATTTCGTGGATCCTGCCCTAGATCTGGATACACATTTCCGTTTCTGTTCCCCAAAATTCGATCTTAGATTCACCAGATTTTTGTCGAGGTTCAATACACTTTTTCTTTTTCTTTCCTTCCTATCCTCCTATCCTAAAGAACTGAAAAAAAAAGGAAGGGGCAAAATTTTAGTCACGTCACGTAGAATTGTATCCCTAATTTTCTTCATTTCTTCGCATCTTCATTTCTTCGCATATTAATAACTAGAATTAAAAAAAAGGGAATGACAAGGCATCTGGGAATAAACGATTAATTTCTATCAATAGACCTGCTAAAGACCCAAACCATAGAGTAGTTAGCACAGGTGCCACGGAAAGATATGTTTTTATATCTCGCATTGAAAATCCTCCTTCTTTATTGTAATACATATATGTATGGTCAGATGTTGTAGTTCAAGATCATTTGTATTTTTTTTTACTTTACGCGGAATTCCTAACTAAAATAGATATGTACAATGAACCAATAGATGAGATTTTCCTGTCCCTAAAAAATAAAAAGATGACCCCTTCTTCCTGAGCATTTCCGATAAATTTTTATTATTTTTTTTATACGATTTTTTTATACGATACACCGATAAGATAAATTTTAATTTTTTTTATACGTTAGGTTTCAGATGTATAAAATTCTTTTATTATATGAAACCAAAGAAATGACAAGAAAATTGTATATAGATAGAGGGGAAAATAACAATGTGGAAAACAAGACAGGGATTTTGTACAATGACACTGTACAAGAACTTTAAAAAGGGATGTAGCGCAGCTTGGTAGCGCGTTTGTTTTGGGTACAAAATGTCACGGGTTCAAATCCTGTCATCCCTACCTATTACTTCTCTTATGGGCAGTAACGAGGGATTAATTAAGATCGATTGAAATTGGACATAATCTTTCATTTTTGCATGCTATACGTATGCAAGATATGTTTGGGGGTAAAAAAACCTTTTCTTTACACTACAGTCGTATCTCCTGTAATAAGAAAGCGCTCTTAGTTCAGTTCGGTAGAACGCGGGTCTCCAAAACCCGATGTCGTGGGTTCAAATCCTGCAGAGCGTGATTCCGTTTATGTTATGTCGAATCACAATAAAAAAACTTAACAAAAAAAAGTTTAATTGAAACTTGAATTTGACCTCCCGCAGGGAGGAGGTCAATCAAAAAAAATAAATGTTACTCAATCAAAGGTCCAACTGATCACCACGTCTGTATTGTAAATATGCAGTTACGAATAATCCCGCCAAAGTAATAGGAATTAGACCTAAGACGATTCCAAATAGAAAAACTTCAATCATTTCGGTTTTTTGAGGGGATAAAAAGATGAGTAAGATCTATCCCTAAATATTAATCTGAATTATCCGTGAATCTCAATAACCAAGAATTGGCAATTGATGTGGAAAGGAACCATGGAACACCTGGAATCTCAGAGAAATATTCATTTTTATGAATTGTTCATTCAATTCATTTCAAATAAGTCGTATCTTATTCAAACCAATCAATAGAGCTGGGGTTATAGTTAAAGCAGCCAGTAGAAAACCGAAATAACTAGTTATAGTAGGCATGAAAGAGCTAAATTAGATATGTTCTTTTGTTACATATGTTGATAAAACACTTACCTAAGTTTCAATTTTCCCAGATACAACAGTAACGGTAAGAAAAAACCAATTGACAGGATTAGTTTAGTTCAATTGAAAGTTCTTGATTCATCAGCTGTGACATCGATCGGTCCTGTGATTACGAATCGACAGATTCATTGTGCAATTCGTGAGTTGAGTAAAGTAATAGTAATAAGAACTGTGTCGTGTAACTTCATTCAAAAATGAAATTATATTTAAGTAATTTTGGAATAA